CAATGGGGGTACTATCGTGAAAAGGTTAAAACCTCGGGCTCGAGGACGTAGTTATCCGATAAAAAGACCCACCTGTCATATAATTATTGTAGTGAGGGATAGCTCTAAAAAGAAAACGGATCAGGATATATATTTAGAAACAAAGGATCAATGGAAAGATCCTATAATAGAGAAATATTTGGAGAAAGAGACAGAGAGAGAAAAAAAAGAGAAAGAGAGAGAAGAAAAATATGGGCAAAAAAATAAACCCCCTTGGTTTCCGACTTGGTGGGGAAAACCAAAAGCATAGATCCCTTTGGTTCGCGCAACCAAAAAATTATTCCATAGGTCTCCAGGAAGATGAAAAAATACGAGATTGTATCAAGAATTATGTACAAAAAAATAGGAGAATATCCTCGGGTTTCGAAGGAATTGCACATATAGAGATTCAAAAAAAAATCGATCTGATCCAGGTCATAATCTATATTGGATTTCCAAATTTGTTAATAGAGGGTCGAACACGAGGAATCGAAGAATTACAGATCAATGTACAAAAAGGATTTAATTCTGTGAACCGGAGACTTAACATTGCTATCACAAGAGTTGCAAAACCTTATGGACAACCTAATATTCTTGCAGAATATATAGCTCTACAATTAAAGAATAGAGTTTCCTTTCGAAAGGCAATGAAAAAAGCTATTGAATTAACTGAACAAGCGGATACAAAAGGAATTCAAGTGCAAATTGCAGGACGTATCGACGGAAAAGAAATTGCACGTGTCGAATGGATCAGAGAAGGTAGGGTTCCCCTACAAACCATTCGAGCTAAAATTGATCATTGTTCCTATCCAGTTCGAACTATCTATGGGGTATTAGGCATCAAAATTTGGATATTTGTAGACGAGCAATAATGGGCCTTTCCTTGCCATTCTATCCAGTGATAGAACAAAAAACGACAAACTATTCTTTTTCCCTTCAATGAAAAATGAGCAATTCTAATTCTATAGGGTTGAATAAAAATTGGATTGATCATTTGGTAGAATTGCTATGCTTAGTGTGTGACTCGTTGGGTTTTCTTTAGAGTTGGGATTCAAAAAAAAAGGACTGGCCCCTAACTAATAACTATAGAACTTAGAACCAGCTCATTGCTTCGTATTATCGAGATCCAAGGAACCAGTCACTATATGATGTGTCAATCATATAGTTGTAGCAACTGAAATCTTTTTTCCATAAAGGAAAAATCAATCTGATTATGGATTGTGAAGCGAAAATAGAGGGATGTGGGTAAATGGAAGGGCGAGAGAAAGAGAGAAGGAGAATATCAATGGTATATGATTCCAATATGTATGGTCTATTATGAATTATCTCATAAAAAGCAGTGTGATAAAGCATCAATACTGATTCGTCCATAATTAGATGAATACGATTCATAGGAAAAATACCAATAATAAAGAGCCTCGAGTTAATAGAGACTGAGGAGATTGACTTGGGAACGAACTTGAATTGAGGAGCTCCATTGCAGAGTTCAGGCCTAGCCATTAATGGAGAAGCTATGGGAACGACGGAACCTGTGACTGCAGAAGATTCTATTGAAAACGAATCCTAATGATTCATTGGGTGGGATGGCGGAACCAACCAGGAACCAATTGATTTATTCTGAGAGGCCATGGGTTGACCCTACGAATGAAACAAATATTGAAAGAGTAAATATTCGCCCGCGAAACCCTTATTGAATTGCAAAATTTTGGCCGATTCGGTAAAGGTCAAGGATTCGTTATAAAAATAAAGCAAAGGCATTATCTTCTATATATAGAAATATACGTCTAGCTATATATACAAGATATACAGATTCCTACGTGACAGATTCAATATCAATAAATCCCATGATTTAGTGTATTATTCAATAAATACATGTGTATCTGTAATATTATTGAATCGTTTCATTCGCGAGGAGCTGGATGAGAAGAAACTCTCATGTCCGGTTCTGTAGTAGAGATGAGGTTGAGAAACAACCATCAACTATAACCCCAAAAGAACCAGATTCCGTAAACAACATAGAGGAAGAATGAAGGGAATATCTTATCGAGGCAATCATATTTGTTTCGGTAGATATGCTCTTCAGGCACTTGAACCCGCTTGGATCACATCTAGACAAATAGAAGCAGGGCGACGAGCAATGACACGATATGCGCGCCGTGGTGGAAAAATATGGGTCCGTATATTTCCCGACAAACCCGTTACAGTAAGACCTACGGAAACCCGTATGGGTTCGGGAAAGGGATCTCCCGAATATTGGGTATCTGTTGTTAAGCCGGGTCGAATACTTTATGAAATGGGCGGAGTATCGGAAACTGTAGCCAGAGCAGCTATTAAAATAGCTGCGTGCAAAATGCCTATACGAACGCAATTCATTATTTCAGGATAGGGATGTGGAACCAAAGGGGTATTTATGATGAAAAAAACAATCGCGGATTTCTTTATTTCTGGACAGACAATATTTCTTTCTTTTTTCCTTCGACCTTTGCATTGAAAGAACAGATTAAAAAAAAATGATATGATTCAACCTCAGACCCATTTGAATGTAGCGGACAACAGCGGGGCTCGAGAATTGATGTGTATTCGAATCATAGGAGCTAGTAATCACCGATATGCTCATATTGGTGACGTTATTGTTGCTGTAATAAAAGAAGCAGTGCCCAATATGCCTCTCGAAAGATCAGAAGTGATCAGAGCTGTAATTGTACGTACATGTAAAGAACTCAGACGTGACAACGGTATGATAATACGATATGATGACAATGCAGCAGTTGTCATTGATCAAGAAGGAAATCCAAAAGGAACTCGGGTTTTTGGAGCGATCGCTCGAGAATTGAGACAGTTGAATTTCACTAAAATAGTCTCATTAGCTCCTGAGGTATTATAAATACTAGTAGATGAGACCATGATATAGTAGGGTATCTGAAATGGATCAATTAGTAGATTGTGTTTCACGCATATACTTTTAATAATTCATAAATAAAGAATCAAAAATTCACATAAAAAAAAAACGGAACATGTTGATTATATCAAAATTAGGAGGCACCAATAATTATAGTTCGTCATGGGTAGGGACACTATTGCCGATATATTAACTTCTATAAGAAATGCCGACATGGATAAAAAAGGAACGGTTCGAATAGCATCTACTAATATGACCGAAAGCGTTGTTAAAATACTTCTACGAGAAGGTTTTATTGAAAACGTTAGGAAACATCGGGAAAACAACAAATATTTCTTGGTTTCAACCCTGCGACATAGAAGAAATAGGAAAGGAACATATAGAAATATTTTAAAGCGTATCAGCCGACCCGGTCTACGAATCTATTCCAACTATCAACGAATTCCTAGGATTTTAGGTGGAATGGGGATTGTAATTCTTTCTACTTCTAGAGGTATAATGACAGATCGAGAAGCTCGACTAGAAGGAATTGGAGGAGAAGTTTTGTGTTATATATGGTGATCCTTCTGATATCCGAAGTTGATCCGTAACTTCCTATTTGTGAAAAAGGAGAGGAAAGACGGGTTGTTTAATATCACTCCTCCTCCATTAGTTGATACTTCAAGGGGGTTACCTGGAATGAAAGAACAAAAATTGATTCATGAAGGTTTAATTACTGAATCACTTCCCAATGGTATGTTCCGGGTTCGTTTAGATAATGAAGATCTGATTCTAGGTTATGTTTCGGGGAGGATCCGACGAAGTTTTATACGGATACTACCAGGAGATAGAGTAAAAATCGAAGTAAGTCGTTATGATTCAACCAGGGGACGTATAATTTATAGACTTCGCAACAAAGATTCAAACGATTAGGTGTAGGTGGCTTTTTAAACATTCCTTTCGTGGGAATACAATTCGAGGTTCAAAATTTCAAGAGAAGAGACTTATTTTCTTCCAAGGAGTAGATTCGGAATTAAGGTAAGGAATAACAAATATGAAAATAAGGGCCTCTGTTCGTAAAATTTGTGAAAAATGTCGACTGATCCGTAGGCGGGGACGAATTATAGTAATTTGTTTCAATCCGAGACATAAACAGAGACAAGGGTAATCTTTCTAAAAAGAAAAAGGGATTTTCTAAAGGACCCGATGGACAAATAAAGGGTCTGTTTTGATATGAAATGGATATATCCGTATATCTCTGACTCATATTTATGAGATGATAAAATATGACAAAACCTATACCAAGAATTGGTTCACGTAGGAATGGGCGTATTGGTTCACGTAAGAGTGGGCGTAGAATACCAAAAGGAGTTATTCATGTTCAAGCGAGTTTCAACAATACCATTGTGACTGTTACAGATGTACTAGGTCAGGTGGTTTCTTGGTCCTCCGCTGGTACTTGTGGATTCAGAGGCACAAGAAGAGGGACACCATTTGCTGCTCAAACCGCAGCAGGAAATGCTATTCGTACAGTAGTGGATCAGGGTATGCAACGAGCAGAAGTCATGATAAAGGGTCCTGGTCTCGGAAGAGATGCAGCATTACGAGCTATTCGTAGAAGTGGTATACTATTAAGTTTCGTACGTGACGTAACCCCTATGCCACATAATGGATGTAGACCTCCTAAAAAAAGACGTGTGTAGAAATAAGAATTGAACGGATTTCAAGAGAAATAAATGATTCAATGATCTGAAAAAAGAATAATATTATTATGGTTCGAGAGGAAGTAGCAGTATCCACTCGGACACTACAGTGGAAGTGTGTTGAATCAAGAACAGACAGTAAGCGTCTTTATTATGGCCGTTTCATTTTGGCCCCGCTTATGAAAGGCCAAGCAGATACGATAGGTATCGCGATGCGAAGGGCTTTACTTGGAGAAATAGAAGGAACATGTATTACACGTGCAAAATCTGAAAAGGTACCACATGAATATTCTACGATAGTCGGTATTGAAGAATCAGTACATGCAATTTTAATGAATTTGAAAGAAATTGTATTGAGAAGTCATCTGTATGGAACTCGTGACGCATCCATTTGCGTCAGG